TGCTGTAGCTTATTAACCTAAAAGCATAGCACTGAAAATGCTAAGATGGACAAACCCTCCAACAAAGGTCTTGGTCTCAAACCTCACATTATCTAAAACCATTTGTTTATACATGCAAGCCTCACCACAACGGTGAAACAGCCATAATAACTATAGAGCCGGCATCAGTCACCCACCAAGACGCCAAGCAACAGTCACACCCTCACGGGTAACACAGCAGTAATTAACATTAGGCAATAAGTGAAAACTTGACCAAGCAAAATGGACACAGGGCCGGTTAATCTCGTGCCAGCGACCGCGGTTATACGATAGGCTCAAGATAATATCAGCGGCGTAAAAATGACTAAATTAATCAGTCTAACTTTTAGGGCAGAAACCCAGCAGGGCTGTAAAAAGCCATAAACCACAATAATCACCACCCCTAAAACCACACAAATTTGACTCATGAAAGCCAGGATACAAACTAAGATTAGATACCTTACTATGCCTAGCCGTAACACACTATAAACGTTCGCCAACAACTACGAGTGATAACTTAAAACTTAAAAGACTTGACGGTACTTCATCCAGCCTAGAGGAGCCTGTCTAATAACCGACAACCCACGATTAACCCGACCCTTTCTTGCCAACAGTCTATATACCGCCGTCGTCAGCCTACCTTGTAAAAGCAATAAAGTAGGCTCAATAGCACCACACTAAAACGACAGGTCGAGGTGTAACCCATGAAAAGGACTAAGATGGACTACATTCTCAAGCCGAGAACACGGATAATACTATGAAAATAGCATTTGAAGGCGGATTTAGTAGTAAGATAAGAATAAAATACCTAACTGAACATAACGCAATGAAGTGCGTACACACCGCCCGTCATCCCTGCCACCACAACATAAACATAAATAAACACCAAACGGAAACTAAACAGGGCAAGTCGTAACATGGTAAGTGTACTGGAAAGTGTACTTAGAAACAAAAAGTAGCTTACACAAAGCACTCGACCTACACTCGAATGACATTACACAATCTTTTTGAGCCGACTTAACAACGAAACACAAACATATACTATCCAACAAACAAACCATTTGTCCTACTAAGTAGTTGCGATCGAACAGTTAAAAGTCACACTAAAGTACCGTAAGGGAAGCACTAAAGCGAAAAACAGCAAAGATCAACCCTTGTACCTTTTGCATCATGGTCTAGCAAGATACCAGGCACAAGAAGAATCATAGCCCCTCACCCCGAAACCGGTTGAGCTATTTCTAGCAGTCTAAAGGACGCACCTTCTCTGTAGCAAAATAGTGGGAGACTTAAAAATAGAGTGAAACGCCTACCGAATCCGGAGATAGCTGGCTACCCAAAACAGAATCTAAGTTCTACTTTAGATACAACATTAACCCAATAACCATCTAAAGATAATCAACAGGGGTACAGCTCTGTTGACCCAGGATACAACCTGAATTTGCAAGAAACTAAATCATTTAACCCGTAGGCCCTTAAGCAGCCACCCCAAAAAATATCGTCAAAGAATTTAACCCCTAACAAACCCAGCACCAACCAAAAACTTCAAACCAATTAAAGGTGAACCTACACAGTGTAGATATCATTATGCTAAAACTAATAATAAGACTTCATCTCTCTTAACGTAACCCTCTGCTAGAAATAGAAAAACTACTAGCCATTAACAGACCACAAAAGGTAAACAACAAAACCCATACACACCTTAAAACTCACTGTGACCCCAACACAGGTACGTTAAAAAGAAAGATCAACTGCTATAAAAGGAACTCGGCAATCGAAGACCCCAACTGTTTAACAAAAACATAACCTTTAGCCAAACCAGTATTAAAGGCGACGCCTGCCCAGTGAATAATTAAACGGCCGCGGTACCCTAACCGTGCAAAGGTAGCATAATCATTTGTCTATTAATTGTAGACCTGTATGAAAGGCAAAATGAGGGTCTAACTGTCTCTTATGGCAAATCAATTAAACTGATCTCCTAGTACAAAAGCTAGAATACCAACATAAGACCAGAAGACCCTGTGAAGCTTTAAAAAACCTATTAAATCAAATAATAACTACTTTCGGTTGGGGCGACCTTGGAACAAAAAAGAACTTCCAACACATGACTTCCTCATTAAATAGGCAAACGAGCCAACACCTGATCCAGTACAACTGATAAATGAAACAAGTTACTCCAGGGATAACAGCGCTATCTTCTTCAAGAGCCCATATCAAAAAGAAGGTTTACGACCTCGATGTTGGATCAGGACACCCCAGTAATGTACCCGTTACTAAAGGTTCGTTTGTTCAACGATTAATAGTCCTACGTGATCTGAGTTCAGACCGGAGCAATCCAGGTCAGTTTCTATCTATGTAGTGCTTTATCCAGTACGAAAGGACCGATACAGCAAAGCCAATGCCCCCCTGCACGCTTTAACCACAAAATACAACTCTATTAAAAACGAACATCACTTACCAACCTAGATAAGGTTAATTAAGGGGGCCCGTACCTTAATAATTTCAATCCTACTCAACATCATAAACCCACTACTCTACATCCTGCCCATCCTTATCGCAGTAGCATTCTTAACCTTATTAGAACGTAAACTACTAGGGTACATACAACTACGAAAAGGTCCTAACCTAGTAGGCCCATTAGGTCTACTACAGCCCATCGCCGATGGGTTGAAACTAATCACGAAGGAAACAATAAAACCAACCTCCTCATCACCCATCTTATTCACGCTAGCCCCTATTATAGCCCTCTCACTATCCCTAATTTCCTGGGCACCAATACCAATACCGAACGCGTTAACCAACATAAATCTAGCTTTACTATTTATTATAGCCATATCCGGCATGTTCACATATGCTATCCTGTGATCAGGATGATCTTCTAACTCAAAATACCCCCTTATAGGCGCAATACGAGCCGTAGCCCAAATTATCTCCTACGAGATCACATTAGGCCTAATCATTATCTCACTAGCCATCATTTCAGGCGGCTACTCCCTATCCTCCTTCATAGAAGTACAAGAACACTCCTGACTCCTATTCGCATCTTGACCCCTAGCCATGATATGGTTCACCTCTACCCTAGCAGAAACCAACCGATCCCCTTTCGATCTAACGGAGGGAGAGTCAGAGCTGGTCTCCGGATTCAACTTAGAGTTCTCCGCCGGACCATTTGCCCTACTATTCCTAGCAGAATACACCAACATTCTATTAATAAACACCCTCTCAGTCATAATATTCTTAAACCCTGGAACTTCTAACCCAGGACTATTTACAATCAACCTAATATTAAAGACAATAACCCTTACAACCCTCTTCCTGTGAATCCGTGCCTCCTACCCCCGATTCCGATATGACCAGCTCATACACCTACTATGAAAACAATACCTCCCCCTTACTTTAGCCATGTGCCTACTCAACCTATTTACAACAACCACATTCTCAGGCGCACCACCACAATGGAGGTGTGCCTGAGAACATTAAGGACTACCCTGATAGAGTAGATACGGGACCACAAACCCCGCCTCCCCATCAAAGAGAGAACTCCATCTCTGGCCCCCAAAGCCAGCATTTTACTACTTAAACTACTCTTTGAGCCTAGTAAATAACTCTACCCTAAGAAAATAAGATAGCATCTCCTAGAACTTCACAATCACCCCCATTATAACTATAAACAAAAACATAGCTCTCTAGGTACCCCCCCTACCCCCCCATACAACTATTTCCCACAACTACCGATATATAACTACTTTCCACAATGACCAATATTTGACTACGGTTATAATTATAGCAAAAAAACATAGCTCTCTAGGTACCCCCCCCTACCCCCCCCAGCTGTTTTATCCCGAAATCGACCTATATGTACTCTCTACATATATGTCTTTACTTCACTATGTATAATAATACATTAATCGTTTTGCCCCATGACTATTAAACGGGAATTTAACTTTAATTAATTATATATAAAACTGGTTCATTAACATTTCATTCCTTAACTCATTTTCTGGTCGTCCCATTAACAGAGGTTGTTCTATTATTAGTAACCATGGCTATCCACAACAATCCGGTGTCCCGTGATTTAACCCTTCCCGTGAAATCCTCTATCCTTCCACTTCAGGCATACAGTCCTGCTTTTCACGTCCATATATTGTAACTCCTCCCGTCCATGCTCTTTAAGAGGCCACTGGTTACACCTTCAAGTTCATCTCAACGGTCCGGAACCACCCCGCCTTACTTGCTCTTTCCAAGGCCTTTGGTCGCACCCTTTATACTGGTACATTGCACCTCATGTTCTTATCACGTATGCCTGTCCGCCCCTGGTTGGGGTTTTATAGGTACCTTTCACCTGACACCCATATATGCCCGTTACCGTCACCCCTCTCCGGGGTAGACCTTTAGTCCAGGTGGAGCTATATTCTTGGTCTAGCACTTTTCCCTATACGGATACATTCCTGAATGCTTGTTAGACATATTCTTCCATATTCCCTAAAATATCATTATTTTTTACTAAAGAAATCCCGCTTTGAGTACGTTTTTTTACCCAATTTTTCACGTTTTCACCAAAATTAATCCGACTTTTCCATACTTAAATTCCAAACCCGAAATCCTATAACAATTTTTCCTACATATTATAATTTTATTTTTTTCAACGTGAAAAAAAAAATATTATAAAAAATGCCAAACAATTCTAAACCTCCCAATATTTCACTACTAATTTCCAAATCCTCGGCTCATAACTGAATTCCCCCCCAACAGAGCAAAGCCGATTATGACTATATTTTTAACCCAAACCCGAATTTCTATATATATTAAGGTAGCAAAGCATGGCTATGCAAAAGGCTTAAAACCTCGACACGGGTGTTCAAATCACCCCCCTAATACTAGAAAACCAAGATTCGAACTTGGGCCTAGAAGTCCAAAACTTCTAATACTACCCTATAATACTTTCTAAGTAAAGTCAGCTAAAAAAGCTATCGGGCCCATACCCCGAAAATGTCTAAAAGACCTTTACTAATCAACCCAACATCTCTAATAACCATTACCCTAAGCATCACAACAAGCACCATCTTAATCACTACAACCACACACTGACTAATAGCCTGAGCCTGCCTAGAAATCAATACCCTATCCATAGCCCCAATCATCTCCAAACAACATCACCCCCGAGCGACAGAAGCAGCAACAAAATACTTCCTATCACAAACCCTTGCCTCAACAGCCCTCCTATTTGCAACAGCCATAAACGCACTAAACACCTCAAACTGAGAAATCTGCCTTATAACAGATAACCCAACAACAAAGATTATTACCCTATCACTAATAATGAAAATAGCCGCAGCACCATTCCACTTCTGACTGCCGGAAGTGGCACAAGGCGCCACAACACTAACAGCCCTAACAATCTTAACATGACAAAAAATTGCGCCTCTCAGCATTCTTATAGCTAGCCACAATAGCGCCAACCTTACAATCCTTAGCTCATCGGCCATTCTGTCTATCCTAGTGGGCGGGATAGGAGGCCTCAACCAAACACAACTCCGCAAGCTAATAGCCTTCTCATCAATTGCCCACACAGGCTGAATCCTCACTACTATTACCCTAGCACCCAATATCTCTGCCCTCACCTTCATAATTTATACAGCGACCACTACCCCAATCTTCTTTATACTCAACACAACCTCAACAACAACACTAAAAGATATAGGAGCCATATGAACCACCTCCCCCCACCTAATAATAATCACACTCCTAACCATCCTATCCCTAGCCGGACTCCCACCCCTCACAGGGTTTATACCAAAATGACTTATTCTAAACAAAATAACCGCCTTCAACTTAACTACCGAAACCATCCTTATCACTATGTCCTCTCTCCCCAGCCTATACCTTTATATCCGACTTACCTATATTCTAACAATAACCCTGCCCCCCCATACATCCACTATACAAATTAAATGACGAACACTACATAAAAATCCCTTAATTCCCCCAATCACACTAGCAACCATAATAATACTACTCCTACCCCTTTCACCAAACATATAGGGACTTAAGTTATATCAAACTAGGAGCCTTCAAAGCCCCACAAAAAGTACTACTTTAGTCCCTGTAGAGCTTGCAACATCATCACATCTCCTGATTGCAACACAGATATTTTAACTAAACTAAAGCTCTCTAGATCAGTAGGCCTCGATCCTACAAAAAACTAATTAACAGCTAGCTGTCCAAACCAACGGACTTTAATCTACCTTCTCCGTTTTTGGGCGGGGGGAAAAAACGGAGAAGCCCCGGGCGGAGGCCGACTTCAGATTTGCAGTCTGACATGATGACACCTCAGGGCCTGGTAGCAAGGATCACCTGTGTGTAAATTTACAGTTTACCGCTTACTCAGCCATACTACCTGTGTACATCACCCGTTGACTATTTTCAACTAACCACAAAGACATCGGAACCCTATACCTAATATTCGGCGCTTGGTCCGGCCTTGTCGGAGCCTGCTTAAGTATTCTAATGCGCATAGAACTGACGCAGCCCGGAACATTGTTCGGTAGTGACCAAATCTTTAATGTCCTAGTAACCGCCCACGCATTCATCATAATCTTCTTTATAGTAATACCTATTATAATCGGGGGATTCGGAAACTGACTAATCCCTCTAATAATCGGAACCCCCGATATAGCTTTCCCCCGTATAAACAACATAAGCTTCTGACTCCTGCCCCCAGCATTACTACTATTACTATCCTCCTCCTACATCGAAGCAGGCGCAGGAACAGGTTGAACCGTCTATCCGCCTCTCTCCGGAAACCTAGTACACTCCGGCCCATCAGTGGACTTGGCCATCTTTTCTCTCCACTTAGCCGGGGCATCCTCTATCCTAGGGGCAATTAACTTCATCACTACGTGCATCAACATAAAACCAAAGTCAATACCAATATTCAACATTCCATTATTTGTCTGATCGGTCCTAATTACTGCGATTATACTACTCCTAGCACTACCTGTACTCGCGGCAGCAATCACTATACTTCTGACAGACCGAAACCTTAACACCACCTTCTTTGATCCGGGCGGAGGAGGCGACCCTGTACTATTCCAACACCTGTTCTGATTTTTCGGTCATCCAGAAGTATATATCCTAATTCTCCCCGGCTTCGGCATTATCTCTAGCATCATCACCTTTTACACAGGGAAAAAAAACACATTTGGGTACACTAGTATAATCTGGGCAATAATATCCATCGCAATTTTAGGCTTCGTGGTATGAGCTCATCACATGTTCACAGTAGGCCTAGATATTGACAGCCGCGCCTACTTCACAGCAGCCACAATAATCATCGCAATCCCAACAGGAATCAAAGTATTTGGATGACTGGCCACCCTTACGGGAGGCCACATTAAATGACAAACCCCTATCTACTGAGCCCTTGGGTTTATCTTTCTATTCACTGTCGGCGGTATAACCGGAATCATCCTAGCAAACTCATCCCTAGATATTGTACTTCACGATACTTACTACGTAGTAGCCCACTTTCACTATGTGTTATCCATGGGGGCAGTGTTTGCCATCATGGGCGGCCTAACCCACTGATTCCCACTATTTACAGGATACGCACTTAACCAGACTCTTACTAAAACCCAATTCTGAGTAATATTCCTAGGCGTTAACATAACATTCTTCCCACAACACTTTTTAGGCCTATCTGGTATGCCACGCCGATACTCGGACTTCCCAGATGCCTTTGCCCTATGAAACACTATCTCCTCAATCGGCTCAACAATCTCCCTCGTTGCAGTGCTCATATCACTATTTATCGTTTGAGAAGCACTAACATATAAACGAAAACCCATACTCCAATTAGGAAAAAAAACTCACATTGAATGACTATATGGAACACCACCACCATACCACACCCACACTGAACCTACCTTCATACCCAACAACACATATGCCCCAATCCGGGAATATATCTCATACATACAATGACCCTGACCCGAGAAGAGACAGACTTTGACTGCCACCTACTAATTTCAAGTTAATCGCACACTTGTGCTTTCTTCCCGAGAATCTAGTAAACATAATTACATGACCCTGTCATAGTCAAGTCACAATCTCTGTGGTTCTCAATGCCCCACGCAGCCCAACTCTCACTACAAGAAGCTTTAGGCCCAACAATAGAAGAAGTCATCTTCCTACACGACCACGTCCTCCTCCTTACCTGCCTAATAACATTAGTAATCCTAATCTTTACTATAACTGCAACCGCAACAGCCTTAACCCACAACGACCCATCAGAAGAAGTAGAACAACTAGAAGCAGCCTGAACAGCTGCCCCCATCATAATTCTTATCTTGACAGCTCTTCCATCCGTTCGATCTCTATATTTAATAGAAGAAGTATTCGATCCCTACCTAACAATCAAAACTACCGGCCATCAATGATACTGAAACTACGAGTATTCAGATGAAACCCATATCTCATATGACTCCTATATACTACAAACACCCAACCTGCCTAAAGGATCACCCCGATTACTAGAAGTTGACCACCGTATAGTAATACCTGCGGGACTACAAACCCGAATTGTAGTAACTGCAGAAGACGTCCTTCACTCATGAGCAATCCCATCATTAGGTGTTAAAGTAGACGCAGTACCAGGACGATTAAACCAAATCCCATTAGCAACATCCCGCACCGGAGTATTTTTCGGACAATGCTCAGAGATTTGCGGAGCCAATCACAGCTTTATACCCATCGCAGCGGAGGCCATCCCATTATACCACTTCGAACAATGACTAGTTAAAGAGCAGTCACTAAGAAGCTTATATCAGCGTCAGCCTTTTAAGTTGAAGAGGAAAAACACTTTCCTTAGTGAATGCCACAACTAGAAGTTGTATACATTCTCACAATCTACCTATTAGCCTGACTATCCCTTGCCCTAATTTCACTAAAAATTAAAACTTTCACATTAACTACTAAACCCATAAAACAACCACCCCAAACCTACAAATCAACGACACCCTCCCTGCCATGAACATAACCATATTCGAACAATTTACAAGCCCAGAACTCCTCCTTATTCCAACAGCACCCCTATCCATACTAATCCCCCTCTTCCTCGTTTATCATAAACCTAAACTTTTAGGAAATCGAATAACAGCTGCCACAATCTGATTTCTGAAAATCTTTATATCTAACATAACAAACCAGCTAACCCCAAAAGGACAAAAATGATCCCACCTATTAGCCAGCCTGCTCCTAGTTATCTTAATATCTAACCTGCTAGGCCTACTACCATACACCTTCACATCAACCTCCCAGCTGTCTATAAACATAGCCATAGCCATCCCCCTATGACTAGCCACTATTCTCACTGGCCTAAAAGATAAACCATCTCTAGCACTAGCCCACCTCCTCCCAGAAGGGTCCCCAACCCCACTAATTCCATTTATGATCCTAATCGAGACAGTAAGCTTACTAATACGACCCATCGCACTAGGAGTGCGACTAACAGCCAACATCACAGCCGGTCACCTCCTTATGACAATAGTAAGCTCTGCCACAATAAACCTTATCAACACCTACGTCTCCATCAGCTCACTAACAATAGCCCTACTTTTCCTACTTACACTCCTAGAACTAGCAGTAGCTTGTATCCAAGCCTATGTTTTCGTACTCCTAATCATCCTCTACTTACAAGAAAATACGTAATGACCCACCAACTCCACCAGTATCACATAGTTGACCCAAGTCCATGACCCCTAACTGGAGCAGCAGGCTCACTGCTACTAGCATCAGGGCTGGCCCTTTGGTTTCACACTACCTCAACACTAGTACTAAAACTAGGCCTCCTAACCCTCACACTCACCCTAATTCAATGATGACGAGACGTAATTCGAGAGGGCACATATCAAGGACACCACACACTAGGAGTGCAAAAAAACATACGATATGGTATAATCCTGTTCATTACATCAGAAGTATTCTTCTTCCTAGGCTTTTTCTGAACTCTATATCACGTTAGCCTCGTACCCACACCAGAACTTGGAGCAGAGTGACCCCCAACCGGCATCAACCCTTTAAACCCAATAGATGTACCCCTACTCAACACCGCAGTCCTCCTATCATCAGGCGCAACCATCACATGGTCTCACCACACAATAATAAAAGGTGATAAAAAAGAGGCCATCTACGCACTAATAATCACTGTAGTCCTCGGAATCTACTTTACAGCCCTCCAATTATCAGAATATATAGAGACACCATTCACCATCTCAGACAGTGTGTACGGATCACTATTCTTTGTAGCTACGGGCTTCCACGGACTACATGTAATAATCGGAACCTCCTTCTTAATAATCTGCCTAATACGCCTTATCCAATTTCACTTCACAATCACCCACCACTTTGGATATGAAGCCGCAATCTGATATTGACACTTCGTAGATATCGTCTGACTATTCCTATACGTCTCAGTATACTGATCAGTATACTGATGAGGCTCATATTTCTTTAGTATACAAGTATAAGTGCCTTCCAAGCATGAGGTCCCCCCCGGGAAGAAATAATCAGCCTCACACTCCTTATTTCCACAGCCATAGCAACAGCGACCCTCCTATATGTCATTAATACCCTAATACCAACGAAACCGGATATCAACAAACTCTCCCCATACGAGTGTGGCTTTGACCCCCTAGGTAACGCACGCTCCCCTATCTCCATCCAATTCTTCCTAACCGCCATCCTATTTATCCTATTCGACCTAAAAATTATCCTACTACTCCCCATTTCCTGAAGCGTTAACACAAACCCAACAACCACTACTACGACCACAGCCCTTGCCCTCCTAGCTATCCTGACACTAGGTCTAGCATACGAATGACTCCAAGGGGGACTAAAGTGAACAGAGTGTTGAGGTAGTCTAACTAGACATTTGATTTCGACTCAAAAGAACTTACACCACTAAGCCCCAATAGTGGAACTAATCAAAACTATCCTAGCCCTAACCTTTATAATTACCCTTCTTAGCCTATCTACACAACACAAACATCTAATACTAGCACTTATGTGTATTGAAACAATAACACTCATCCTATTTTTATTGTTAGTAATATATACCTCAACCTCACTAACTTTATCTCAAACCCCAATACCAATCATCCTTCTCACCATCTCCGTCTGTGGGGCAGCAGTCGGCCTTAGCCTAGTAGTCGCAATCACACGAACCCACGGAAACGACTTCCTAAAAAACCTAAACCTCCTATAATGCTAAAAATCCTCATTATAACAGCAATACTAATCCCAACGGCCCTCACCTTAAAACCCAAACTACTATACTCAACTATAACCTCCTACATATTTACTCTAGCGCTACTAAGTCTGACCCTTCTAGAACCAAAATCCAACTCACTTTCTTACCTAGACAGTATTTCAACCCCCCTGCTTTCACTATCCTACTGACTCCTCCCACTTACAACCATCGCCAGCCAACACGCAATAGCTAAAGAACCACTACAACGACAACGAACATTCCTAGCAACACTTACACTCTTACAACTATTTATCTCCATAACATTTATAGCCTGAAACCTTACATTAATATATATCATATTTGAAGCCACTCTTATTCCCACCCTGATTATTATCACACGCTGAGGGCAACAAACCGAACGACTAACTGCAGGAACCTATTTTATACTATATACACTAACAACCTCATTACCCCTACTAATAGCAATTATCTTCATTAATAACTTAACAAACACCCCAACCCCATTCATTCAAACATCACACTCACTTAGCCAATGAACAAGCCTACTCTTATGATTAGCTTGCCTGACCGCTTTCCTAGCAAAAATACCCATCTACGGGCTCCACCTCTGACTCCCAAAAGCCCACGTAGAAGCCCCAATCGCCGGCTCAATGGTTCTAGCAGCAATCCTACTTAAACTTGGGGGATACGGCATTATCCGCATAATACAAATCCTACCTGCAACTAAAACAGATATGTTCCTCCCATTCATCGTGCTAGCCTTATGGGGGGCCATCCTGGCTAATCTAACATGCCTACAACAAACAGATCTAAAATCTCTAATTGCTTACTCCTCCATCAGCCACATGGGCCTAGTAGTAGCCGCAATCATCATTCAAACACCATGAGGGCTCTCAGGGGCCATAGCCCTAATAATTGCCCACGGCTTCACCTCCTCAGCACTTTTCTGTCTAGCCAACACAACCTATGAACGCACGCACACCCGAATCCTGATCCTCACACGAGGATTTCACAATATTCTTCCAATAACCACAACCTGATGACTTTTTGTTAATCTCATAAACATTGCTATCCCCCCCACAATAAACTTCACAAGCGAACTGCTAATTATATCCACCCTATTCAACTGATGCCCAACAACTATCATCATACTAGGACTATCAATACTAATCACCGCCTCCTACTCCCTACACATATTCTTATCAACACAAATAGGACCAACCCCACTCAACAATCAGACGGAGCCAACACATTCACGAGAACATCTATTAATAGCCCTCCACGTCATCCCATTGATAATAATCTCCATAAAACCAGAATTAATCACTAGGGTGTGTGTAATTTAAAAAAAATATCAAGTTGTGACCCTGAAAATAGATTTACCTCGCACACCGAGGGGGACACGAAAGCCTGCTAACCCTTCAACCTGGTAAACATACCAGCCCTCTCTTCTATCAAAGGAAAACAGCACTCCGCTGGTCTTAGGCGCCAAAACTCTTGGTGCAAATCCAAGTGGTAGAACATGAGCCTAACCACCCCAACCATCATTTTAGCCATCTTCTTCTCCCTAACCATCTCCACAATCCAATCCACCCCAAAACATCACCCTAATAATACTAAGTATACCCTGATATTAACATTCATAATCAGCGTAATCCCCCTCAACTCCTTACTAAACAACGACAACGAACTAACCATACTCCTTATACCACTAATTACAACCCCCACAGAAAACATCAACATCACTATATCACTTGACACACTAGCCTTAATCTTTATCCCAGTCGCACTATTCATTACATGGTCTATCACCGAATTCTCCATCTGATATATATCGTCCGACCCCAATATTAACAAATTCATCAAATACCTCACTATCTTCCTAATCGCAATAATAATCATTATCACAGCCAACAACATATACCAACTCTTCATCGGCTGAGAAGCTGTAGGAGTTATATCCTTTCTTTTAATCAACTGATGAAACGCACGATCAAACGCTAACACAGCAGCCCTCCAGGCCATCATCTACAATCGAATCGGAGATATTGGCCTTATCCTTACCACCACATGACTTATCACATTTTCCTCAATAAATATACAAGAGCTACTAATCCAATACGAAACAGTAAACCTTGTACCAACAATAGGTCTAATAGCAGCAGCAATCGGAAAATCCGCACAATTCAGCCTCCACCCATGACTCCCAGCAGCAATAGAAGGCCCAACACCCGTATCAGCCCTTCTTCACTCCAGCACCATAGTAGTAGCAGGGGTATTCCTATTAATCCGACTCCACCCCATTCTTCACAACAGCCACACCATAAAAACAGCCTGCTTACTCCTCGGGGCAACAACAACTATATTTGCTGCCACTGCGGCAATCACACAACACGACATTAAAAAAATTATTGCTCTATCAACCACAAGTCAACTAGGCCTAATAATAACTATGCTTGGACTAAACCAACCCACTCTTGCCTTCCTCCACATAACCATACACTCCTTTTTCAAAGCACTCCTCTTCCTATGCTCCGGCTCATTCATCCACAGCCTTAATAATGAACAAGACCTCCGAATAATAGGCAACCTACTTAAAACTACACCAATAGCCTCCTCATTTACAATCATCGCTAGTCTCTCACTAATAGGCATACCTTTCTTATCGGGCTTCTACTCAAAAGACACCATCATCGAAACCATAACCAACTCCCACGTAAACCTTTGAGCCCTAATAATCACATTAGCTGCAACAATACTCTCCGCCTCCTACAGCATACAGATTATCCTACTCACTCTCACTGGACCATCACGCACTAACAACCCCCATAAAGAAACAAAAAGCACTAACCTCCCACTCATACGCCTCGCCATCGCATCCATTCTCATCGGCAGCATAACTAAACTAACAACCCTTCAAACCTCGCCCATAACAACAATACCCATGATAGTAAAGCTCATAGCACTAATTATTACAATCCTTGGGATCACCTTATCAAAAGACCTTGCACAAACAACCTTAGCCTTACCCCCCAAAAAACTACAAACGACCAGCCTATTTTTCAACCAACTGGCATTCTTCAACATCCCTCATCGGGCCCTAACAATAAACACACTAAAATCTAGCCAACAAATCTCAACAGAACTAATAGACCTTTGAACTCTAGAAAATTTCGGACCCAAAGGTCTATCAAAGACATTTACCCAACTAATCCTTCTCTCCACACAACAAAAAAACATAATCAAAAACTACATAACCACTTTTACCTTCACACTACTTATCCTACTAACCCTGACCCCAACCTAAAAGGTCGAAACCCGCCTAAACGTGTCCAACTTAAAATTACCATAACAGAAAACAAAGTCACCACTAAACCCCAAGCACACACTATTAGCCCTACCCCCCCCTCATAATAAAAAACACTATGCCCATTCACCTCTAAACACACCCAATCCTCTCAACCAGAATACACCAACAAGCCCTGCCCTCCTCCCCCTAAAATAAACATCAACACACACACCCCCACACTCACACCCATAAACACAGAAACATATCAAAAACCACTATCACCCACAGCGACCTCCTCACCCTTCTCTACACTTACACAATAACCAAAAACTACAACAAGACCTCCCAAATACACAACATACATAACTAACGCCACATAAGTACGACCCATCATCACCATAACAATACAACAAAAAAAGGAAATCCCTATCAAAGAGATAACCCCCTGATAAGGCACCACAGCAAAACTTAAAACCACAGCACCAAAAAATACTAAAGCCAAGACAAAATAAAGAGCATACTCAACTAAAAACATAATTTTTGCTCTACTGAGTCCTGCAGCCTGAAAAACCGCCGTTGTCCATCAACTACAAAAACATGGCCCACCAACACATACTTATACTACTCAACCTACTCCCAGTCGGGTCAAATATCTCTATTTGATGAAACTTTGGATCCATATTATTTACCTGCCTAATAATCCAAATCATAACCGGCTTCTTCTTGGCAATTCACTACACAGCCAACATCAACTTAGCCTTTTCATCCATCATCCACATCTCCCGAGACGTGCCATACGGCTGAATCATACAAAATACACACGCCATCGGCGCATCTCTATTCTTTATCTGTATCTATATCCATATTGCACGAGGACTCTACTACGGCTCGTACTTGAACAAAGAAGTTTGACTATCAGGCACTACCCTTTTAATTATCCTAATAGCCACCGCCTTCTTTGGCTATGTCCTACCATGAGGACAAATATCATTCTGAGCCGCAACAGTAATCACAAACCTACTAACCGCAATCCCATACTTAGGTGTATCACTAACCACTTGGCTATGGGGCGGGTTCGCAATCAGTGATCCAACACTTACCCGATTTTTTGCCCTCCACTTCATCCTTCCATTTATCCTTATCGCCCTCTCCTCTATTCACATCCTATTATTACATAACGAGGGCTCCAATAACCCTTTAGGGACAAACTCAGACATTGACAAAATCCCACTCCACCCTTATCACTCCTACAAAGATATCCTCATGATGACAATAATAACCACCCTCCTATTTATCATTCTTTCATTTTTCCCAGACTCACTAAACGACCCAGAAAACTTCTCAAAAGCCAATCCCCTTACTACACCTCAACACATTAAACCAGAATGATACTTTCTATTTGCCTACGGCATCCTCCGATCAATCCCAAATAAACTAGGCGGAGCCCTAGCCCTTCTACTATCTATTGCCATCCTATTTACTACCCCATTTACTCACACCTCTTACACCCGATCTATAATATTCCGCCCCCTCATACAACTCACATTCTGAACCTTTACAACCACATTTATCATCATCACCTGAGCAGCCACCAAACCAGTAGAACCCCCTTTTACAGAAATTGGCCAACTTGCCTCAGCCCTCTACTTCCTATTCTTTATAGCCAACCCCCTGCTAGGTTTAGCAGAAAATAAAGTTTCAAAGCTCTCCTGCTCTAATAGCTTAAAATTTTTAAAGCATTGTTCTTGTAAGCCAAAGTCGGGCCACCCCTTAGAGCATAACCAATATATTAACCCCCCCCCACCCAATATTTAAGTATTCCCCCGTCAAATTATAACAAAAAAACATAGCTCTCTAGGTACCCCCCCCTACCCCCCCCATACAACTATTTCCCACAACTACCGATATATAACTACTTTCCACAATGACCAATATTTGACTACGGTTATAATTATAGCAAAAAAACATAGCTCTCTAGGTACCCCCCCCTACCCCCCCCAGCTGTTTTATCCCGAAATCGACCTATATGTACTCTCTACATATATGTCTTTACTTCACTATGTATAATAATACATTAATCGTTTTGCCCCATGACTATTAAACGGGAATTTAACTTTAATTAATTATATATAAAACTGGTTCATTAACATTTCATTCCTTAACTCATTTTCTGGTCGTCCCATTAACAGAGGTTGTTCTATTATTAGTAACCATGGCTATCCACAACAATCCGGTGTCCCGTGATTTAACCCTTCCCGTGAAATCCTCTATCCTTCCACTTCAGGCATACAGTCCTGCTTTTCACGTCCATATATTGTAACTCCTCCCGTCCATGCTCTTTAAGAGGCCACTGGTTACACCTTCAAGTTCATCTCAACGGTCCGGAACCACCCCGCCTTACTTGCTCTTTCCAAGGCCTTTGGTCGCACCCTTTATACTGGTACATTGCACCTCATGTTCTTATCACGTATGCCTGTCCGCCCCTGGTTGGGGTTTTATAGGTACCTTTCACCTGACACCCATATATGCCCGTTACCGTCACCCCTCTCCGGGGTAGACCTTTAGTCCAGGTGGAGCTATATTCTTGGTCTAGCACTTTTCCCTATACGGATACATTCCTGAATGCTTGTTAGACATATTCTTCCATATTCCCTAAAATATCATTATTTTTTACTAAAGAAATCCCGCTTTGAGTACGTTTTTTTACCCAATTTTTCACGTTTTCACCAAAATTAATCCGACTTTTCCATACTTAAATTCCAAACCCGAAATCCTATAACAATTTTTCCTACATATTATAATTTTATTTTTTTCAACGTGAAAAAAAAAATATTATAAAAAATGCCAAACAATTCTAAACCTCCCAATATTTCACTACTAATTTCCAAATCCTCGGCTCATAACTGCATTTCGCCCCAACAAAACACAGCCGATTATGACTTTATTTTTAACCCAAACCCGAATTTCTATATTGT